AAAAAGTAAAAAAGTACATAAGAGTAAGAAAGGAAAAACTGAGTTACGGGAACCGAAGGTTAGGCCGACTACTTACTTTAACTTTCACTTTAGTATTAGTATAGCTAAACTAAAAAAAGTTTATTCCTACCCCCTTCCCTTCTGTCTTTTTTCTTTTTTTTCTGTCAATGTGCCAATTCCCAGAATACTAATGTACCCTCGTGCATACAGTTGCCCAACTACTTTCTTCCTCCGACTCTTTTAGCCACTTCTGCATCTGTCGTATTCGGGAGAGCTTGCTTCATGTAAGAGCATTTAGCAATGCTAGTAGCCTAGTGAGGGCTGGCTGTCTAGGGACAGGTTAAGGTAGGTCCCGCTGGGCTTGTTTCTCATGGGATTGGGTGACGGAATCGGAAAGGGGCTCAAAAACGGGGCGGGCAGGCTTTTGGGCACACGAAAAAGGGAAAGTGGATGGAGGGTGCTTCTCAGCTAGAGTTAGGGGTGGGGTCGCTATAGTGGCTAGGGTGAGTCTTCCTACACGGCAGTACGAGATGAAGCTGCGGGAGTTACCACCACTTCCTCTCCCGATAGACTCGAAGCTCTTCATAGTCAAGCGAGGTCGAAAATCTTCTTTCAAAAAGAGAGAGACCAGAGATGACAGAGGAAGGGTTCAAAAAATATAAGGCAGTCAGCTTCAGTCAAAAATTGACTGGGGACAGAAGCTGAGAGCAAGAGAGAGCGAGCTGTCTCCAATATATGGCGTCCGCTCGGCAACTCCATTCTGCTGAGGAGTGTAGAGCAGGATCGTTGGGAAAGCGCTTTGTAAGTGAAGTGAGTTGAAGCAAGCAGAGTTCGGAAGGCGGCGGAGATATATTCACCTCAAGAATCAGAACGGAAACCCTTAACAAGTAAGCAAGTAAACTACCTTGATTTTATTCATTTTTTCATTGTTTTGTCAAAAATGACATATACGGATGATCCTCCTTTCGATAACAGAGAGGCAGGATGGGCTTCGGACACAAGATCAAAAGGAGAAGTAGAAAGAGCGTCTTTATCTTTCAAAAAGGAAGAGTTTTATCCCAACCCATACAAGTAGAAATCTCAATGTTAGGTACAGACCCAGTAGAAATCAAATAAAAAAGTCTTGGGCTGGAGACATGTCCTAATCTACGATGCCACAACACAACAAAAAAAGGGGAGTAGAGGAAACAACACCAGACACAGCAAAAAAGGCAAAAGACTGAGGTAAACGAAGTTTCTCCAAAAAAGAGAGCTTGCCAACTCTACGGTCCTTCCCAATCCCCTTACTCCATAAAATACCTTTCGCATGATCCTCTACAAGACAGGAGGTAGGAGAGAAGTGAATATAAGCATTTTTTTTTTCAAGCCGGAAAGAAGATTCACGGAGAGCAGGAAGATGAAAAAGAGCAGAACATATTCGATGATAACGAGAGAGAGTACCAAGACTTGTTAGAGGGAATTGTTCGGAGTTTTCAGTTTAAACAATAAGGAACTTAGATGGAGAACGAAGAGAAGAAAGAAGTGAAGAATCACCCTTCGATGCACCCGAAGAAAGTAAGCAGCCCCCTATGTTGTAAGCGTAAGGGGGGGCTGTAGCAGAGGAGGAAAAGATATGACAAGACGGATTCAACCTCTGAATCTGCTTCCGCTGTCGTGGGGTAAAACAATCTGTGTCGGGCGTGGGAGTGCTCCTAAGATCATAGAAGTAATGCTTCAGAGGCCTATGGAGTAGGGGATTGGTAAGTTTCCGATTCAGTAGGGGGAGCAGCAAGATGAGCTGTGTCTGACTGTCGACGAGAGTTTGCATTCTGCCGCTTGCGAGAGTCGGCAATCATGTGACGTGACCTGGCTTCTTGCAAAAGTAGCAAATGATCTTGGACATGTCTCGTTGGCCTGATGCACCAGCAAAGCTTCCAGATTGAAGATTCTGACCATAGGGTCGATGTCCCGAAGCATGTTCAGCTGCAAGAACCTGATTGATCTGAAGCACCCTGAAGAAAATCTACCCCCAGCACCCAACCTAGTAAAGGGAAGCAAGTCGAGTCTCCTCCGGATCTCACATCAGCAACTACTCTCTCAATGTCTGGTGGAGGAACTCGATTGAGGATATAACATTCTCGAACTCAGGCCGCAAGCCCATCAAAAACTTAGAAAGCCTCTTTATACTCTATAAGGCTAAGGCTATTCTATGTTATATGAAATTATTCCCGGCAAGAGCCTTTAGAATCGGTGCCCCTATCTTTGAAAGGGGTCCCTCATGTTCAGCTGGTCCCATAGAAGCCTAAGCCTTCGGTAATTATAGCACACACACTTCTTTTTTACCTAAAAGCTAAAGCATGTTCTTCATCTTGCAACTGATAGAAAGGTGGAGAATCATCCTGAGAATCAAGATTACTTTTTGTTTGAATCTTTAGCAGTCGAAAAAGAGGTGACGGTGTATATGGGGCTCAAAGGAAGTAAACAAGTCATCCCATTTGAAGCTAAGCACTTTTCATCTTTTGTAGGAAAATCCCTTCTCTAGTCTTGGGAAATTGAGCGACCCTAATAAGCACAAGACATTTTCCCGAGCAAATCATTCTTCATCGCATAAGCCCATGACAAGTCATTTCCAGATGCTTCTTTCGGAAGAGCACGGGAAAAGCCTATGGAATCCGTTGTACTAAGGCCCGCAAGATCATCCAAGGGCTTCAAATAGGGACGTCAAGAAGGCTTAACTCAAGCAATCACTCAAGTCAAGAGAAGAAAGGATTTTCGCTTGCCGGATTCGTAAAAGAAGAGGAAGCCGGGTCTTCTTTTTAGGGCAATAAAAGGGCTTAAATTAAAGAGCTAGGGTGGCAGCAAGAGTATCTCACAAACTCGAGTTCAAGACCTCCGATTCCATTCCAATCTGATTGACTAGATCCGCTCACATGATCAAAGAACTATTCATGAAGAAGAAAAGAAGAAGAACAAATTTCTATTTTTTTAATGATAAGGAAGCGCTTGATCTGGGCCTTAGAAGGGCATCGAGATCAAGGAGATCGTGGGATCAAAGTGGACGTTCCCGATTTCCATGGCCGATTGCATCCCGAGGACTTTCTTGATTGGCTAGGTAGCGTGGAGAAGTTCTTTGATTGGAAAGAACTATCCGAGGTGTGCGAAGATTAAATTCCTGAGCACGGGTCATGCCTCAATTTGGTGGGATCAAGTCCAAGCAAGGCGTGAGCGGAAAGGCAAAGGGAAGTACATGGGACCGATCGAGGTTGCGGGGAGAAATTTCTCTACCCTCCGATTAGACCCAA